TATCATTCGAGAAAGACAAGAAAATTTCAGGGTAACAAACATTATCTAGAATATCTCTTAGATTCAAACCCATAGCTGATGATAGAACTAGAATAGATATTTTTTGTTTCCTACTTACGCGCGCCCATATCCTTGTTCTTTTATCAATCTCTAATTCTGATCTTCCTCCCCAATCTGATATTATAGTGCTGGTATAGGCAGAAATTCCGTTATGATCCAATTCGGAACGGTAGTAAATACCCGGACTTTGCAATATTTGATTGATCAAAATTCTGTATATTCCATTTACTATAGAGGTTCCCAGAGAATTCATTAAAGGAATGTTTCCAATAAAAACCGTTTGTTGTTGCATTTCTCTACCGGTTTTCAAAATTAATCCCGCGGGTACATATAATTCAGAAGAATATGTGAGCGATTCATACACAGCATCTCTTTCTTTTATCAAGGGCTCTATCAATTGATATCTTTCCACAAATAATTGAAATTCCATTTCTTGATCTCTATCTTCAATTTTTGGAAATTTATGAAATTCTTCCGCCAAGCCCCGATTAATGAACCTACAAAATCCCTCAGATTGTATCTGACTAAATCCAGGTATTGTGGACATTCCCTCATTTCCATTACAGAGCATCTTAATCTTAAATTTCCTCTTTATTGAATGAAAAAATACCATTATTGGTTCACTATTAATTGAACCGTACGGATACGGATCGATCTCACAATGATGGAATGTATATTTTGTTTACTGAATCACATGAAATTTTATCCAACTCCATATATTTATTTCATACGTATGAACGGAGGTGGGGCGAAGAAATGAAGAGCATTTTCGACGCAAATTCGAATTTGCGACAAGTACAAATAGAAAAAAAATGGAGAAAACATTCCTGGAAAAAAATTCTGTCACTTACACTTATGGAGTCTTGTCTAGAATATCAAAATGGATCCAATTTCTACCTATTATTATGATATTACAATGGGATTGGGTACCAAAAAAATAAATGGATTCAGGATAAAATCTCCTCTCTATGAATGAGATAAAGACAGAATAATCAGAAATAGAGTTTCCTTTTTTTAGCACACTTCATTTCACATGTTCAAAAAAAAAAAATTCATGGATTCCTTTTGGTAGTAGAATTGATGGAATACGATTGAATTCTGTAATATATATATATATATTATTATAATAAAAAAAAGTTGTATTTGTTAAGTAAATGCCAATATGGTTATCGAGTTATCCATATATCATACCTTTTATCATAATTTCACTTGGGGCAACATGGGGCACACTCTATCAAAATTCCTTTTTTCTATTCAATATATTCAATGAAAAATTCAAGGACGACTATTTTCTATAGGGATATGTGCATAAGAGTGAGACCCAGCTCGGTATCTGATCTGGGTAATAACCATTTATGTTCTGGGTTTGGGGTTTACATATACACATATATGTTGTTATAATTGAAATTGAAAAGCATTTATTATTGAAAATAATGGATTTAGTCATAAATAAATTAGGTTTCCTAATTCAAAGTAAAGTAAATGGTTAATTATTATAATTTTCCCCTAATTTTGCAGCCTGTGACCGAAAATCTATTTTTTTCCTATTTTCAACAGAAAAGAGAAGTTTTTAAGCTTTGTCTATTTTGAGATACAATCGAGTAGAATAATCTAAACTGGATCCAATAAAAATAGGAATTCCTTTTTTTAGGATAAGTACGACCGGCGGGATTCAAGATAAAAAAAAATTCGTAGTAGAATATGGATTATGGATAATATTTTTATCCATTTTTGATTGGATCGAATTAGGCGGCGACATGGCCAAGTGGTAAGGCGGGGGACTGCAAATCCTTTATCCCCGGTTCAAATCCGGGTGTCGCCTGATCAACAAAAAAAATTGGGGATTTCTTATTCTTATATTGCTGATCTAATTAGACGAATTCTTGCCCCGCGGAAGCAGAGGCAAAGGACTAAGCAGACGTGTCAATACTTTCTTTTTAGAACCATGAGTTCTGGGTGTGGCCCAAACCGGTATGGTGCCAATATGGATGAAACAACCCTCCCTTATTACTTATTAATTTATAATAGAATTTCATAATTCAATTTCATTATTTATTAATGATTGGTTCAGGCTATTTTTTTTTTTCAATCGAATCCAATAAAATAAATAGTGAGAGTAAATTCTAGAATTCAGAACCAGAACTACGAAAGTCAGAGTTCGGAAATCTTGGTATCCAATCCTATTTCTAAAGGATACTCTATTTTTTCTCCTAGGATTAAAGAAGATATTATACGAAAGACTATCAAGATCTCCTAATTATCTTATACTGCCCTTAGTAAGATAGTGTCTAGTGACTCTGTCTGGTATTAAATTAGATTGGATAGGATGAGGGGAACTCGATTTAGGAGTTGTAGAAAAGCCCGAAAATCCTTTGTATCCAAACTCGCGAGAGTCTCCGAGTGCTCAGACATGCAATTAGGATGGTTTGTCTGCTCTTCTAGAGTCAAAGTTGAAACAAAAGAATGTATGTAGTAATAATCATGGTGGTTTCTCCCGATTCTTTCACAGAAAGACAGTAAGGCTTTGATCAAATAGGAAATGTAGATATCTGATAGAAAGTTATTTATCTTGATGGTACATTTTTATGTTTTTTGCTTATGAAGGAAGGGTACAAAAACAAACAAAAGGTCTTACTATTCTTTTCTTTATGCCTACCTGTTCCATTAGGAGCATTCCTTTGAGATTTCCAAAGGTGTGTTTATTGTATTTGTACTTAATGCTTCCTGATTCTACCAGAAATCCTATAATAATATAGGAACTTGTTACAAATGTATTCATTGAATTGGTTTGGTTCATCAATAGCCTTAATTCAGAATCCTATTTTGACTCTGTGCCATTGATTCCACTATGATTATTAATCAATAATGGAATAATTCCTTCATGGAGATAGGGGACATAATTCGCATGGATATAGTAAGTCTCGCTTGGGCTGCTTTAATGGTAGTCTTTACATTTTCTCTTTCGCTTGTAGTATGGGGAAGGAGTGGACTCTAGGGCTAGGGTACTAATTGAGTAATCGATTGAGTAATCGAATTGTATCAATTCTTTATTGATCATTTTGCGAAGCCTTAAAAAACGTTTCTGTTTCAAAGTTGTACTGGAATATGGTAATGAATAAAAAAATACAATTATGAATAATAATCATTCGATAAAACAATGAATGATTACCATAATTGAATTTCGAAACTCAAATCTACGCATGATAGGAAATTTTTCTAATCGAATTTTTCCTAAATATTCTATTTTGGTGAATCAACTCTTACCAGAATTATGGATATTACAACGAGAAAAACCAATCCCTATTTTTTTCTTTATTTGTTTCCCCTTTTTCTTAACTTTTACTGTTTGAAGAGAAAGTCCGCTGCTATAATGGAAATACATAATTTCTTTACGCGGGAAGCGATTAGTGGTTGTCCAAAGAAAGGAGGTCCTACACCTAATAAAATGAGATCTTTCTTCCGTTGAGCGATCTGTACATCGCACATTTCACGTTTGTTTTAGACTCCTAGAAATTTTTTTATTCTTTTTTTTACTCATCTCGTCACAAATGTATTCTATTTATATGTAGCGAAAAAAAAAAAAAAATAGAATTCGAGTACTCAAGTACTATTTAGAGGTACATCTAATATATGTACATACATATTGTAAATTGATCCATATGAAATGAATGAAGACTAGATTCGTATACAACTTTAGAAACGTTACATTATATAATAATAAATAGTATATAATACTAGATAGTGTGGTAGAAAGAACTATATATATATAGTTCTTTCTACCACACTATCTCAGATACTTCTACTTCTGATTCCAGCCCTATCATTTAATTTAAGACTTAAAGTTTGAATCTCTTTTATTTCTTCAATCATTGATAAGAACTAATAATTCAAGTTTCATTCAAATTAATTATTTTGGCTGACCGTTTTTACATATATGATAAGTAAAAAAGCAGTAGGAACTAAAATAAACAGTGCAGTAGCAATAAGTGCGAGAATATTGACTTCCATAATCTTCTTTTTTGTTTCGCAATAACTCGGGATCTAATCCCATAGAGATGATAAATTTGACTCCTGTAAATTCAATGGGATGAATTGCATCCTGATGATACTGAATCAGATCAGTATTATGAATAACAATATCTGATCTATCAAATCGATTCATCGTCGAAAATGAAATAGTATAACATAGGAAAATCTTTTATTGATACTTTTTCTTTTCTATAACCTATTATCTTCCTTATACAATTCTACTACTTATACATACAATAGTATATATATATACAAATACATACAATTATGAGGTATCATATGACCGGTATTCTATGGGTCATACACAGATCCAATTCAACCAGTAGAAGTGAGATGGAAAAAAGGACAGATTAAGTATAAAAATAGAATATTCCAAAAATTGACTAAATACTAAAAAAGGCACCACTTGTTTGGTCTTTTTTTATTTAATTAGTATCTTCTTATTGGATTGGATTAGAACGTATACATCACAAATTCAGTATGCTATTTGAATGAGATAGGTTGTTTCCGACCAATTACTATAGTATTAGAGGATACACAAACAAAGCCGGAATTCAAAAAAGTTTGGTTTAACCTGAACCTGAAAAGTACTCTGTAGAGGTAATTATATTAAGTTTATTGTGTATCGTACAATAAATGAAGATAATTTGTGTCTGCACTCCTGGTAAAAATATGGACATTCTATCATTCTATTTTGCTCTCTGTCTTCCTTTTCACAGAAAAAAGAAAGATGAATTTCTCAATTCATCGGATCCTAGTTCGGGACTGACGGGGCTCGAACCCGCAGCTTCCGCCTTGACAGGGCGGTGCTCTGACCAATTGAACTACAATCCCGGCGAGGTATATGGAATACATATTCTTATGGTTTCATAAGAATATTCTACTCGTCATATTGTAAGAGATACACGAAT